AGAGTTTTAATAACCATATGAACCGTGATATTTTTTTGAAAAGAACTATTCAAGGAACAAGTGATTCTCCTCTCATTACTCGGCGATGCTCAGACTTATTTCTCTCATTTTATTAAACCAATCTTATTCTTTGATCTTATTCATGAGATTTCTAAAAATCAATGTTTTTACGTATTCTTCTATGTGCATTAAACTGTTATAGTATTCTATATTTTATGATTTTATACTTTATTCTTTCTCGCCATCTTTCTTCTATTTTCTTTCTTTTGCCCATTTTTGTTTTATTTTGTTTTCTTTGCCATTCAGATAAAAAAAAAAAAAAGAAAACTCTAGAATATTTCGCAAGTCAAGAAACTTCGAATATTTGTTCTATTTACTTTCTATCTGTCTATCTGTCAGAAAAGACGAAAGAGAGTGGATTTTACTATTATTAAATTCAATACAATATTAAAATAGATAACTTTTAATAAAAGTATTTTTCTCACATCTATTCTAGATTAGATTGTCTGAAAAGATATTGTATGGATTGATATGAAAATATGTGATACATGAAATGATGATCTGATAGATATATCAATCTTATTATATATAAATTATAAATTTTATATTAGGCTTAGTATATAGAAATCTTCTATTAGGTATAATTGAAATATCAATAGAAGTTGATCTTCCATTTTGGAATCAAAGAAAGATATTAAAAAAGTCTTTTCTATGCCTTATCTTATGACTTCCAATAAACTTTTCTATGGAGGAAGGGAATAGTGATTTATTTCTTATAGAATAATTAGTATCAAGAAGATTAAATCAGAAATATCGACAGATTTTTTTTGGAGTCCAAAAAGACAAAATGAAAGAAAAAGCAGAGTTATTCTTTCAATTTCATCTATATCGAATTTGAATATCAGAATAGTAGATATAGTCATGATGCAATAGGTTAGGTCCACTTACTTTATATTGATTTTGAATCCAATTTTTACGGTTGATTTATGGAAAAGAGGAAAATTTGGCGATTTAAGAGCCAATTTCTCATTATTCCATTATTCATTATATTTCTATTCTAAATATAATAAACAAATGTTCCACCTTCTAACTAAACTTTCTATAAATAACTAGATAAAAAAAAAAAAAAGACTAATATTATATATTCTCTAGACTAATAGTCTATATTCGAAAAAAGAGACTATTCACAAAAATCGAGTCTAAAAAATAGAATCTATTTTAAATAACTAGAAATATATTCTATAACTAGAATATACAAGAAAGATATTCTATAAAATTATAGAAATTGAAAATACAAGTATATTAGATTAGAATAAAAGAATATATTATTATTAGATATTAATATTGGATATTAACATATTCTAATACTACTAATAGATTATTAAATAATCGACTCAACTATTATTATTATATAGAATATTCTTTTTTTTTCTCAAAAAAAATATTTCTAAAGATATATGCTAAAAGAAGCTCGAAAAGAAAGCATTAGAATATTTCTTTTTGAAAAGTTTCGAATTTTAGAATTCATTCGAATTCTAGAGTTTCTTACTTTTGTTATTCTAAATATAAACTTCTACTGCCTCTTCAAATAGGAATACTACCCCATGAAAAAACGCCCAAGCCCCTTATCGGATTTGAACCGATGACTTACGCCTTACCATGGCGTTACTCTACCACTGAGTTAAAGGGGCTCGTTTGATTCAATTCTTGAATGATCCACTATGTGAATAAGATAGATCTAGGAAACGAGATTCGAAATTCAATCTCTAAATCTAGAAAAAATAAGTAAACCTATTAGAAACTATATTCTAATAGAATAATAATTAAATATTAAATATAAATAGAATATTAATTAAATATTAAATAAATTTTTATTAAATAAATTATTTATTTAGAAGTTGAAATTAGTATTCTCAATTCTAATTATTATATTCAATTATTCTAATTGATAATGGGATAGAACGTAGAATAGCGATTAGAATGAATCTGTCTTTAATATAAGAATAAAAAAATTCTATGGAATCTCAAAGGGGCAAAGATTCTTCAAATTGAGTCATACCATTTTCTTATATTGACAATTTCAAAAAACTGTGCATACTATAAACATAGTATGCTGGCGGTCGGACAAATGTGCCCCCATCGTCTAGTGGTCCAGGACATCTCTCTTTCAAGGAGGCGGCGGGGATTCGACTTCCCCTGGGGGTAGGGTATTACGAACGGAAGAGGATCGTGGATTCTTTTTTTTTTTTATGGAATTGCTTCTTCCTGGGTCGATGCCCGAGCGGTTAATGGGGACGGACTGTAAATTCGTTGGCAATATGTCTACGCTGGTTCAAATCCAGCTCGACCCAATAATTCACTGATCTGCCATGAAATGATATATATAAGCCCATTGTTCTCGCGAAATGCCTGATACAGAAAAAAGTAAAAAGTTAGAATATATCTGTATTTGTTCTGTATTTTATTTGTTGTATTTATTTATTTTCATTGAAAGATTTTTTTTTTCGACTTGGATTTGAAATAATGATAAAGATGACTAGCAATCCCTGTCTCTTTGTATCATTTAAGTGTATATCCATGTGAATATCACACTCCCCTTTCTGTTACAAGGCAATGATTTCAATCGAAAATCGAAATCAATCAAAAATCGAAATTTTTTAAATATAAATTAAATAAAGGGTTTGAATGAAATCTGTATGTTGTACACTTTATTTTATTGCATTTCCCGGGGATTGTAGTTCAAGTGGTCAGAGCACCGCCCTGTCAAGGCGGAAGCTGCGGGTTCGAGCCCCGTCAGTCCCGACGGCTCTAATAATATATTCAAAAAAATATAATAAAACAAATACATCAACTCATATCTACCTCTTCTGCGAAAGGGGAGCAAATAGCACAATTTGATTTTCATTCCCAAGGAGATACTTCGTATTCTTATTACTTTATTTTCTTTTTTTTTAAGCACCCTTTTTTGGCTCCCATTTTGTCTAATCTCATTCAAATTTGAAATTGCGCACTAAAGTTTTAACATATTCTATGCATTTATTTACCAAGGAAAGAGGCTATTTTATTTTTATTAAATAGATTTTCAAAATAAAGATCAAATAAAAAATAAGGATCCTACTTCGATTATTCTATTATATAGAGAATTTCTTTTTAAGGATTTTTGTTGAAGAAAAAGCAAATCCTAAGCAAATAAATTTGGTAGAATACTCTATTTTTTATTATATTTTTTTGAATATATTAGGACCTGTCTTCTTTAATAATGCCATTTTTTTTGTTTTCCAATAAGATTCGATTATTAAAAAAGGAGTTTCGAAATTCACTCCCCTTTCGCTTCTATTGTTTAAAAGAATATGAAAAATTCAAAAAAGTAAAGTAAAGACATTTTCAATTGAACCAAGAATCTGTTTTGAAATTGGGTATGGATAAACAATCTTTCTATGTTATACTATTGAATTCTCGACAATGAAGCGATTTGATAGCTCTGATATTGTTATTCATGATATTGATCTGATTCAATACAATACAATTCAGCCCATTGAATTTATAGGCGAAAAATGGAGTATCTCTATGGGATTAAATCCCGAGTTTTTACGAAGTAAACAAAAATGAAACCATGAGATTATGGAAGTAAATATTCTTGCATTTATTGCTACTGCACTGTTCATTCTAGTTCCTACTGCTTTTTTACTTATAATATACGTAAAAACAGTTAGTCAAGGTGATTAATGTGATTAATTTGAATGAAACTTGACTTCTTGGTTCTTATCAATGATTGAGGAAAAAAAATGAAAAGGATTACTAGTTTGCGTTTTAGATGAAATAAATGGACTCGAATTAATAGTATGATAGAAAGAAATCGATTTTTTCTATCATACTACCCATTTTTTTGGTATTCTAATGGATAAAGTTATACTGTATTAAGATATAGGTTTAGTATAGATATACATTAATCTAGCATCTCATATTGATATTGATATATCTAGATATCAATTATCTATATGGAATGTACGTAATGTCCCAATTCTATTTCTTCATCTATTTGGGTTGATTCTAATTAATCTGAAATAGTCGAAAGGCAATTCTTACTTTTATTATTCTAATTCCTATAGTTCTGATTATTTTCAAGCTGAATCCCGACACCCACACATATAGTCACATACAGTAATATTAATTATTAATAAAATAAAATCAAGAAATCTTTTTTTGAACATTTCGAAAAAAGAATTGATCGAGGAGTTGACAGACCATCCAAGGAAAGGAGTTCTATAAAAATTGTTAAGATTTCAACAAAAAGGATTAGTAAACGCTGGCCATTTTTAACCCTTGAATCATGATATGAAATAAGTCAAGTTTATAAAATAAGGTATATCATAAATCCATTTTAGAAAAGAATAAAACAAATACTAAACTAAGCAAGAACATATCTTATTTCCCATGCAAAAGTCACTTAATTTTAATCACTTTGAATAGTTAAGAACCAATAACTCTTTAATAACTAATAAAAGAAGTGTTTTTTTCTCTTTGAACAGGAAAGAGGCAAACAAAAAAAAAGGGAGGGCGATCCCTTCCCCCTCGTTGTTGATATATAACTCTGGTAAGAACCACTTTATCGAAATAGATAATTTAGGAAAAATTTGGTTGGAATGAATTTCCAATCATTTTACTTTGGAAATAGGAACACCAGAATCATTTAAATATTTGTTTTATTAAATTAGAAAGGGTATTATTCATATATTATTCATAGAATAGATTACTTCACTCAAATCCAATATAGATATAGAATTTTGAAATGAAGATATTTGAAATTCAATTAAATTGAATTTCAACACGAGTTAAATTTTCAAATCTTTGCAGAATAATGTATAAAACAATTGATACAGTTTGATTTCTCAACTCAATTAGTTCAATTATGTAGTACCCCTAGAGTCCACTTCTTCCCCATACTACGAGTGAAAGGGAAAATGTAAAGACTACCATTAAAGCAGCCCAAGCGAGACTTACTATATCCATGTGAATTATATCCTCTATCTTTATTAATATGAAGGAATTTTTTTTTATTAATGAATTTTTCTATTTAAGTTTAAGGAAGTTTTCTATTATTGTTCACTAATACTAATAATAGTAGAATCGCTGGCGCAGAGTCAAAAAAAAATATCTTCAATATTTTAATGAAACACTCCAAAAAAGCCAATTAATTTTTAAGAAGTTTTTGTATGATGGCTGAAAAACTTTTAGTACAAACAAAATTAGCAGTAAGACTCTTGGAAGTAGCAAGATGAAGTAGCAAAATGACTTTTCCGCTGCGTGCTTCTGTTGGGGACAAATTCAAAAAATTATATCAGAAAAAGGGAATAGGGAATAAGTTCTTTTGCGTCTTTTGTTGATGAGGCGACACCCGGATTTGAACTGGGGAAAAAGGATTTGCAGTCCCCCGCCTTACCACTCGGCCATGCCGCCAAGACGACACAAAATAGACAAAAATAGCGTCCTCCTTTATTTTTGGGAGGGACTTCTTTCTTTTTTTTTGACTTGGACCATAAATCCCCTTTTTTTTAATCCCTTTCCTAAATTCCTAAAAAAATCCTTCTTTTTTTTTTGATTGGATTTCTCTTTTCACTTCATTTTGTATAGTATCTCAAAACATACACTATTTAAATTCTTTATGCGTTCTATTGAAATCAAAAAGTGACTTTTCATTCACAAAAGAAAAAATTAAGGACAAAATTGAACCATTAACTATCGACTGTGAATTCACGAACGATTCGTGGATTGGGATCGAAAGTTAGAGTTCCCTAATCTTAATGATATCTTAATGATAAAAAAAAAAAAAAAGATACCTAACCAATCAGTATTGATTCTTTTCAATACAAAATTATTCTCAATTTGAATTATAACACCAATTATGGGTATATGTCAACCCTAGAACATAACATTTTACACAGATATCTAATCTGATATCTTATCTGTCTAGAATTCCTCTATCAAAATTTCTATTCAATGAAAAATTGAAAAATGGAATAGAAATTTTGATAGAGCACGGCATGTGCTGTCAAAAACAGAACTGCAATAAAGGGGGAAACAGGAATCTATATACATAGCTCTATCTAGTTATATCTGGGTATGCTTAAAATAAGCCTTCTTATGCACTTCAATCGTTTTGTTTATATATTCTATTATATAGAAATAGAATTCGAATATTATTTAATATTCTATAATATTATTTAAAATTCTATATAAAATAAAACTATTTATTTATATAAATTATATAAATAGAAAATATATACAAATAGATAAAAATACATCTTTTCTGTGTCTCTGCGTCTATGCAATTTCTTTTTGAATTAAATAAGGAAATCCACGAAAAAGCTAACTAAGTCTTAAAAAAAATCAACTTTATATTGTTTCTGATTATTGGTTCTTTATCCCATCGAAAGATTAAACCCTGAATCCATTTATTTTATCCATTTTTTTTTTTACGGATATCCAATCATATTGGAATATGGAATATCATAATAATGGTAGAAATTAAATCATGTTTTGTTTTGCTATTCTATACAAAACAAAATTTTATAAGTCTAAGTTAAGTGTAATTTCTCAACCCCTTTCCTTTCCAGTTCTACCTCTTGCAAATTCGAATTTGAATATAAAATTATCTTTCTTCCACCGTTCATATGTATTTCATACATTCCATATCCATCTCTGGAGTTAGATAAAATTTTATGCGATTCTGTAAACAGAATAGAAATTCTATCGTTGCCGGATCGATCCATATAATTGAATTGAATGAAGAACGATCCAATAATGGGATTTTCAAAATAGTTAATAAACGGTAAATTAAAAATGCTCGAGGATGGAAATGAGGGAATGTCTACAATACCTGGATTTAATCAGATACAATTTGAAGGATTTTGTAGGTTCATTGATCAGGGCTTACCAGAAGAGTTTTCTAAGTTTCCAAAAATTGAAGATACAGATCAAGAAATTGAATTTCAATTATTTGTGGAAACATATCAATTAGTCGAACCATTGATAAAAGAAAGAGATGCTGTATATGAATCACTTACATATTCTTCTGAATTATATGTATCCGCGGGGTTAGTTTGGAAAAAAAGTAGGGATATGCAAGAACAAACAATTTTTATTGGAAACATTCCTCTAATGAATTCCCTAGGAACTTTTCTAATAAATGGAATATACAGAATTGTAATCAATCAAATATTGCAAAGTCCCGGTATTTATTACCGCTCAGAATTGGATCATCACGGAATTTCGGTCTATATTGGGACTATAATATCAGATTGGGGGGGGAGAATAGAATTAGAGATTGATAGAAAAGCAAGGATATGGGCCCGTGTGAGTAGGAAACAGAAAATATCTATTCTAGTTCTATCATCAGCTATGGGTTTGAATCTACGACAAATTTTAGAGAATGTGTGTTACCCTGAGATTTTCTTAGCTTTCCTAAACGATAAGGAAAAAAAAAAAATTGGATCAAAGGAA